CATCCACTTGTGAAAAAAGGATTGGTTGGCTCGTTGAATTGAAAATTTACTTATTGAATGAGTAAAGGATTAAAATGGATTCCATTGGGTGGTACCAACTCAATCGAATGCTAACTTCCATTTACTTCATTATGGATTATGGAATTAACCGATCAACTTGCTATCGGATACTTATTTTTGATTCAGTATTAAAATAAAAAAAATTCGACATATTATTATTATGATTTACGATTATGAGAAGCAATACCACGACTTCTGATCCTGCGGTTTCCACACTTGAAGAACAAAACCTAGGGCGTATCGCTCAAATTATTGGCCCAGTGCTGGATGTCATTTTTCCACCGGGGAAGATGCCTAATATTTATAATGCTTTGGTAATTAAGGCTCGAGATACGGCTGGTCAGCAAATTAATGTAACTTGTGAGGTACAACAATTATTAGGAAATAATCGAGTAAGAGCTGTAGCTATGAGCGCTACAGATGGTCTGATGAGAGGAATGAAGGTGATTAACACGGGAGCCCCTCTAAGTGTTCCAGTCGGCGGAGCTACTCTCGGACGAATTTTCAACGTTCTTGGGGAACCTGTTGATAATTTCGGTCCTGTTGATACTCGCACAACATCTCCTATTCATAGATCTGCACCCGCCTTCATACAGTTAGATACGAAATTATCAATCTTTGAAACAGGGATTAAAGTGGTGGATCTTTTAGCCCCCTATCGCCGTGGAGGAAAAATCGGACTATTTGGGGGAGCTGGGGTGGGTAAAACAGTACTCATCATGGAATTGATCAACAACATTGCCAAAGCTCATGGAGGCGTATCCGTATTTGGCGGAGTAGGGGAGCGTACTCGTGAAGGAAATGATCTCTACATGGAAATGAAAGAATCCGGGGTGATTAATGAAAAAAATCTTGGAAAATCCAAAGTAGCTCTAGTCTATGGTCAAATGAATGAACCGCCAGGAGCTCGTATGAGAGTTGGCTTGACTGCCCTAACCATGGCGGAATATTTCCGGGATGTTAATGAGCAAGACGTACTTCTATTCATCGATAATATCTTTCGTTTCGTTCAAGCAGGGTCCGAAGTATCTGCCTTATTAGGTAGAATGCCTTCCGCAGTGGGTTATCAACCTACCCTTAGTACGGAAATGGGTTCTTTGCAAGAAAGAATTACTTCTACCAAAGAAGGATCTATAACATCGATCCAAGCAGTTTATGTACCTGCGGATGATTTGACCGACCCTGCTCCTGCCACGACATTTGCACATTTAGATGCTACTACCGTATTATCAAGAGGATTAGCTTCCAAAGGTATTTATCCAGCAGTAGATCCCTTAGATTCAACGTCAACCATGTTACAACCTCGGATCGTTGGCGAGGAACATTATGAAACTGCTCAAAGAGTTAAGCAAACTTCACAACGTTACAAGGAACTTCAGGACATTATAGCTATCCTTGGGTTGGACGAATTATCCGAAGAAGATCGTTTAACTGTAGCAAGAGCACGAAAGATTGAGCGTTTCTTATCACAACCCTTCTTTGTGGCAGAAGTCTTTACTGGTTCTCCGGGGAAATATGTTGGTCTCGCAGAAACAATTCGGGGATTTCAACTCATCCTTTCCGGAAAATTAGATGGTCTTCCCGAACAGGCCTTTTATTTGGTGGGTAACATCGATGAAGCTACCGCGAAAGCTATTAACTTAGAAAACTTAGAAGAGGAGAGCAAATTGAAGAAATGACCTTAAATCTTTGTGTACTGACTCCTAATCGAATTATTTGGGATTCCGAAGTGAAAGAAATTATTTTATCTACGAATAGTGGACAAATTGGAGTATTACCAAACCATGCCCCCATTGCCACGGCTGTAGATATAGGTCTTTTGAGAATACGGCTAAACGACCAATGGTTAACAGTGGCTCTTATGGGTGGTTTCGCTAGAATAAGTAATAATGAGATAACTATTTTAGGAAATGATGCAGAATTTAGTACTGACATTGATGCACAAGAAGCTCAACAAACTCTTGAAATAGCTGAAGATAACTTGAGTAGAGCTGAGGGTAAGAGACAAGCAATTGAGTCAAATCTAGCTCTCAGACGAGCTAGGACACGAGTAGAGGCTGTCAATGTGATTTCCCAGTAGTAGTCAATGCATTCAATAAAAATAAAAAGAATCAAAAAAATAATTAAAATTAAAGGAGTTTCTTATTATACACTACATTTTCATTCCAAAAATTGAACCAAATTGAACACAATGAAGTCTAATCTGATTAATCTTATGATAGAACGAAAAAAAGAGGATGGGTAGAAAAACTTATTAGATACCTGATTCCATGGTATCTAATAAGTTCTACCTACTATTGGATTTGAACCAATGACTCCCGCCGTATGAAAGCAATACTCTAACCACTGGGTTAAGTAGGTTATTTATCACCACAAAAAGGTCTTCATCACTTCGATGGATTCTAGTTAAAATATGCTTTCTAAGCAATATCAATCTTTTACCAGTAAATGGATCGGAGAGTTATCATATGCATATGGGATACCCTTCTTGACAAGAAATTGCCTCTATGTTAAAATAGTTATGATTTATGATAAGGGTTATAGCTCAGTTAGGTAGAGCACCTCGTTTACACGTGCGCCAATGCTTTTCAAGGAAGCCCATTATGCAATGACCATAATTGATCTTTTTGAGAAGTCGATGTCTTATTCCGTAGGTTCGAGAGAACAAGAGAAAAATAGCCTGACAAATATTTGGTTCGATCCGATTCAGGTGCGAATTCCACTGCCAAATCAATCAAATAGAACATGCCATTGTAAGGTAAATGTCCAGTCCATTCAATGCCAGGCATAATGAGTATAAGGGTCTCAAAAGAACCTCTTGTCGTCCTATGAGCTTTGAGGTGTATGAAGTCTCATATTTTACTCTTGCAGTGGAGTGATAGAGGCTCCATTTCACTTAGGTTGATCTAGGCCGAAGGCAGACCTAAATCAAGGTCATTTTTCTTTGAAACACTTTGGTATTGCTCCTAGATCAGGATACAAATAATGAATCAGAGCACATGGAACCATCTCATTATCTTTTTATCTTCCTGTAAAGAAAAAAATGGTGGACTAACTGATCTTTACATCAGTTGATGAAAGAGCCCAATGCAACAAAATGCATGTTGGGTCTTTGAAACAGTTCGAATCATTTCGATAATAATCAGTTTTCTCTGTTTTACCGAGAAGGTCTACGGTTCGAGTCCGTATAGCCCTAATACATTATACATTCCATTTTTGTTTTGTATAGAGATTTTAGTAGTTTTATTTTATATTTTAATAGTAGGAACAATAAAATAAACACAATAATTCATTTCAACGGACCCAATTGGTATTTGTCAAATCTCGGATCAAATAACCATATTTCTTTATCCATTTTCATGAATGAATTACTTTTTCCTCTTTTATTGCCCATGATCAAAGAGTTATTTATACACTTTTTTGGGGTTTGGTATACCCAAACCCAGTCAATTTATGAAATTAAAATCATGAAAGAATACTGTCTAAAGACTTCAACCTGACCCAAGCAAATCCAATCCTAAGTCGCATGGATCTAGGACCTATTCTTTTCTTGATCTTGAGTATTTGTGGATAATCAGTTTTTGGCTGAACAACAAACCTAATAGATTCTTAGATTCTTTCAATTTTAAATTTGTTTCAAAGATAATGTAGGGCTAATTAATTAGCCCTACATCCATCAAGGCTCCTCCTTCTATATTCTAAGAGTTGAGCGGGTTTGGGAATTTGGTCTGTCGAATTGCTCGATAATGTGTGATTCTTTATATTAGACTATTAGAGGGATCCTATATTATGCCGAACGTTCATGATTCCATAAAATTTAAAATTAAATATAACTATACTATTATAGTTATACTAATAAAACTAATAAAAATATAGTAATAATATTATCATATTCTATTGATATTGAATTCTTAATGATTATTATTTTTAATTTTATTGAATTTATTTCTAATTTTTTCTTTACTATAAAGAAGATTCTTTTATAGATGTTATAACGAAACTTCGTAAGAAGATATCTCAAAAAATCTTTGAAGTTGAAGATAGAACTGTGTATCAACAGGAGAATCGATGTTTTACTACTAATCACAAGGTTTACCTTCGACACAGTACTAATACTGGAAATTAGAATCAAGGATTACTCTATCAATTACCATCTACTTCAGAGATACCTTTTAGATTTGAATTTTAAAAAGATTTAAAGTCCAAAGGGTCAGTATCTTCTTACGAATTAGTTAATCAGGCAGGGTTCCTTTGTGCAGAATAAGAAAGAGCGGGTCAGTCTTTAACAATTTCATTGTCAATGTGAAGTATTGATACAAAGAAAAATGTGGTAGAGATGAAGGAGATGCAAATTCGTTTATATGATTGGCTAGTCAAGCATAAGCTAGTTCATAGATCTTTAGGCTTTGATTGCCGAAGAATAGAGAGCTGTCATTTTAAAAGTATTTGCCCCCAGGAGTAATTCTCGAACCCCGTCCGTTTTCTGGATTTGGAGAAGTACGGATTTTCAGGAACGGGAATCTTATGATATGTTGGGAATTTCTTATGAGAATCATCCTCGCCTTAAACGTATCTTGATGCCTGAAAATTGGATAGGCTGGTCCTTACGTAAAGACTATATTGCTCCACTCCCAATTTCTATGAAATACAAGATGCTCTTTGAATGATAAGTACTTATACGACACGACTCCAGATTTCATTTCAATCAAAGAACATTTTTACATTCCCTTCTAGATGAAACAGAGTAACTGGACTTTAATTCATATGAGGGTGGCTAAAAAAAGAGGTTCTCATTGATATTCCCCAATTGGAAAGATATCATATACATTTTGTATGAGCAGAAAAACTAGGATGACTTAAAAGAGTTCTGTACCATGAACTTTGTATCGCGCACATCACTTAGGGGGGGCGCCGGAAATTGAGCAAGAGTGAGAAAAAAAATATGAAAAAAAAAAAAAGACGGAAGAGACGAAATGCAGAAATTAAAAATGAAAGGAATTGGGGTTGATTTGTACTGTGTCTGAAAAACATCCTTTCTATTCTTATCCTTTCACTCTGAATCTTTTTATCTAATTTTTTTATGAAATTTTAGATATATACGAAAATTTAACATCCTATTTTAAATTTAAATAAGATCAAAGTATGAACAGAGAGGAAAAAAATAAAAATGAAAAGGAAAGTAAAGAATATGTATCCCGATCCGTATAAATGAATTTCATTTGTATGAGGTATTAATATTTATCCGATACATTATTCACGTGTCAGGAACCAGATTTGAACTGGTGACACGAGGATTTTCAGTCCTCTGCTCTACCAACTGAGCTATCCCGACCATTTCCTGTGCATCATCCTAGCGGAGTACTTGTATCTATGTCAATGAAAAGAACTAAAAAAGTCTTAACAAATTGTACTTAGCTCCTCAATTTCTTAGATCTTCAAAACAAAAAGAAGACTTTCTTTGTATTGTAAATGTAAGGATAATGATATGGACTGTGAATGACTCAATAACGGGGATTCCTTGAATCTATACAAATGAAATTGGATTGTGAATGACTCAATAACGGGGATTCCTTGAATCTATACAAATGAAATTGGATTGGAAGAAGAAACGAGGATTTCTATTCGGATCCGTTTGTGAAAGAACAGAGTGAATGAAATGAGAAAGATATTTAATTTTGGTTGAACTGAACCATTGATGAAAAAAAAGAAGATAAAGAAATAAGAGGAGGTAAAATGGGCTTTTCTTGGGGATAGAGGGACTTGAACCCTCACGATTTTTAAAGTCGACGGATTTTCCTCTTACTATAAATTTCATTGTTGTCGGTATTGACATGTAAAATGGGACTCTCTCTTTATTCTCGTCCGATTAATTTTCAAAAGATCTATGAAACTCTGGAATTAATCATTTGATCAATGAATATTCGAATATTCGAATTCTATTTCAATTTAAACTTCAATTGGAAAATGGGAATGGATTCAGAATAACTCTTCCTTTTTTCATAGATTTTTTTATCTTTAGAATGATTATTTGATCTCTATCATTCTAATTAATATAGAATGAATCTAAATATCGAAATAGAGGGTTGTGATTAATCTTTCCTATGTCAGTATGTATTAGGTATATAAGCTTATCCTTTACTGTCATTTCTATCATTTGATAGAAGGATTTTTGCTACTAACGTAACGTAGTCAATTTCATTCGTTAGAACAGCTTCCATTGAGTCTCTGCACCTATCCCTTTTTATTCTAATTTTCCATTTTTTATAAAGATTTGGCTCAGGATTGCCCATTTTTAGTTCCAGGGTTTCTCTGAATTTGGAAGTTACCACTTAGCAAGGTTTCCATACCAAGGCTCAATCCAATCAAGTCCGTAGCGTCTACCAATTTCGCCATATCCCCCTTTGCTTTGATATTTGATATGATACAAGGATCTAATTGTAATTCCATACACCTCTTTCATTGATCTTGGAACTGTTGAATTCATTAGGTAAGGATTCTTGTATCGAAAAAGTGTATGCTGCTATTTTATTTTTTTGGCCGTCTTCCATTCTATCATTTCATCTCTATTGGATGAACCCTATTTGTTTCAATCCGAAATTATTCTATCATTGATGTATCCGCAATTCAATATAGATAGATATATCCCACATATATCTATGCCTTGACTCCCCCTTCTTTTTTATAGCGGAATTAAAAATAGTAGAACGCTCGATATTTATTTATTTATTTTTTTTTTTTAACAATTCGTCCTCTTGTGTATAATGATAGAATACAAGTTTCTATCAGTTTTAGTCATGGATTTACATTATTCGGATAGAAATAAATAGAATATGATTCTATTTAGTTTTTCACTATTTATCTATTAGGATATAGATAGTTTCTTTAATGTGAAATTTAGATTTAGATTTATAGTATAGTTTTTTAGTTACACCATTAGAATGAGAATAAATGAATTATTCATAATATGATTTTAATTATCATAAAATAATCATATTAATATTATTGAAGTGAAGATTTAATTTAAGATTGTATTTATTGTATTGATTTCATATCCATCTTTATTTCATATTCATCTTCATATTAATCATATCATATTCAAAATAGTAAGAATTTAATTCGAAATTCGATTTTTTTAGATTTTCTATTATTTAATATAGAATATCAAATCTATAACTAATAACTATAAATAGAATAAATAAGAATAGAAATAGAGAAGAAATTTAAATAATCAATAAATGCAAAAAAAAAAAAAAGAATCACCAGGTAATAGCTAAGATACGAAAGTTTCCTATACACTATTGATCTTATATCCGCCCGCTTAGCTCAGAGGTTAGAGCATCGCATTTGTAATGCGATGGTCATCGGTTCGATTCCGATAGCCGGCTCTTTTTCTTTGCATGATTGAAAATATCTACTCTCGCTTTCTCTAAATGTCGAGTTATTATGTCATGGTAACTTGCAGCTATAGCTATGAATAAAAAAAGTTAACTAGATCTTTACAGAAGAAATTTGAAAAGGTAGCCTTCGCTTGAACTTCACTATATTATATATACAAAAAATAAAAATATTGATAAAATTTATTTCATTCTGCTTTGTAATACTTCAGTAGATTGTGTTTTGTTTTGCTGATCCTTTAGTTCAGTCTGAATTTATTTTATATATTTTATAATATTTTTTTATATTTTAATTTTCGATTTATATAATATTATAATTATAATTTTTTTTTTCAAATGAAAGTGAATCAAAAAGGGAGCCTTTATTTATATGTCTCGTTACCGAGGACCTCGTTTCAAAAAAATACGCCGTCTGGGGTCTTTACCGGGACTAACTAGTAAAAGCCCCAGATCCGGAAGTTATCTTCAAACCCAATTGCGCTCGAGAAAAAGATCACAATATCGTATTCGTTTAGAAGAGAAACAGAAATTGCGTTTTCATTATGGTCTGGCAGAGCGACAATTACTTAAATATGTGCATATTGCTGGAAAAGCCAAAGGGTCAACAGGTCAGGTTTTACTACAACTACTCGAGATGCGTTTGGATAACATCCTTTTTCGATTAGGTATGGCTTCGACCATTCCTGGAGCCAGACAATTAGTTAACCATAGACATATTTTAGTTAATGGTCGTATAGTAGATATACCAAGTTATCGTTGCAAACCCCGAGATATTATTACTACGAAGGATAAAGAAAGATCGAAAGCTCTGATTCAAAATTATCTTGTTTCATCCCCCCGCGGGGAATTGCCAAACCATTTGACTATTGATTCCTTACAATATAAAGGATTTGTAAATCAAATCATAGATAATAAATCGATCGGTTTGAAAATAAATGAGTTGTTGGTCGTAGAATATTATTCCCGTCAAACTTGATTCTAACGAAAATAAAAAAAGCAAGGTTCATACAATTTTTACCCCCTTCTCTGAAGTAAATAGAGTACCTTGTCTCATTCACATATCAAAAATGGATCGACAATAAATAGGATTCTTTTTCTTCTTTTCAATATCAATACAATATTTCTATTTGTATTTTACGTATCACAGGCTCTAATTAGGGATAGAGAATCTCTATCAAATAAGGACTGTTAGAATAATGATATCAATTATTATTTGATTTGATACGTAACGTTGATAAATGAAAAGAAAAGGAGAGAGAGGGATTCGAACCCTCGGTAAACAAAAGTTCACATAGCAGTTCCAATGCTACGCCTTGAACCACTCAGCCATCCCTCCTACGGAATCTTATTCTTGACCAAAAACCGAATTAAGTAGCGAGCCATTCATCTTAATTGTAGTACAGGTATGACCGCCTGGTGGTTCCATAGGAAGAAAAGTTTTTTTCCAATTTCATATTTATCAACAGCAACTTCTTTCATTAGCTACCCCATGATCTATTCAAAATTCATGAATTGTCCGATTCATTTTTTGATTTCAACTGTATGGCGTGGCACATATACGTTATGCAAACAAAATAAAATTAAAATAATTAAAATAAAGGATGGTTACCTTATTTTTTTATCATGGAATGATTATTCAATTCTTTTTCCTTTTGATAACCAAATCAAAACTTATCGAGTTATCAAAATCAATACATAGGAAACTTGGTTATTAAACTTAGATGAAATAGTAATAGTATACTACTAAATTGGAATGAAATATAATTTGATTCAACTATTTCATTTCATCTTTGTCAAAAGGGAGGACAATTTGTGCTCCACGTTTTTCCAATTAGTCTGTTTTTATGTTATTTTGTACTGTACAATTCCTTTTTTTGTGGGATCGTTTTCCCCGAAGGGGAATGAAAATAATTATAGAATGAATTGATAATTATGCCTAGATCTCGAATAAATGGAAATTTTATTGATAAGACCTCCTCAATTGTAGCCAATATCTTATTACGAATAATTCCGACAACTTCAGGAGAAAAAAAGGCATTTACCTATTACGGAGATGGTGCGATTTGATTCTTTTCTTGTTTTTTTACCCCTCAGTTTTACGAGAAAAAGAACGTAGTTAGGAATATAAAAAAACAAATTAGTGAAAGAAACCTACGCTTGGTGAAGGTGAAGTTTAGAGATAGAGCAATTCCTTCTGTCGTGTATCCTCGATTGATGCAGCCTTAGATGCTTCAATTATCGATTTTAGTATTGAGCGAAAGGTTACATCTATAGGTTCTTTATTGGAGGTCAATCCTACTTAATTAGTATCCATAGGTGGCATTGTGGAAAAAGCACTACACCTAGGAATCAACAACACGAAAACTTTGTTATAAATAACCCTTTTCCTTATCGGTATCGGGACTAACAAGAATGGTTGGGAAAACTAAGATCCATCTCATTCGTGCTTTGGGTACCCGTATAACCATCAAAGACCGTTGAAGTGACTAATTCCTGTAAATCGTAAGCGTTGAGTACAAAGAAATTGTTGGAGTTACCATTTCTAT